TCTCTTTTTTCTCACAATCACAAGCATATGTATTTTACAAATTATCACAAACCCAACTTATTCACTTTTATGATTTAAGATTTGTCTTTCAATATGACGGAACATCCCTTTTTCTTAAGAAGGAAATAAAAGATTATTTTAAAAAACAAGGAATATTTCATTACGAATTAAGACATGAATCTTTTTGGAATTTTAAAATGAATCAATGGAAAAACTGGTTAAAGGCGCATTATCAATATCAATCCGATTTATCTCGGATAAGATGGCCTCTATTAGTACCACAAAAATGGCGAAATAGAGCCAATCAACACAGTATGGCTCAAAAGAAAGATTTAAACAAAAAGGATTCATATGAAAAAAATAGATTAACTCATTCCGACAAACAATTTTTTTTTGAAGCGAATCCATTACAGAATCAAAAAGATAATTTTAAAAAACACTATAGATATGATCTTTTATCATATAAATCTATTAATTATGAAGATAAGAAAGACTCGTATATTCATAAATCATTATTCCAAGTAAATAATAAAGAAGAAATCTTTTCTAATTCCAACATAAGGGAAGGCAAATTATTTGATATGGTGGGAGGTATCCCTATTAATAATTATCTAGAAGAGGATGATATTATGGATATGGATAAATTTTCGGATAGAAAATATTTTGATTGGAGAATTCTCGATTTTTGTCTTAGAAATAAGGTTGATATTGAAGTCTGGGTTGATATTGGTACCAACTGGAATCAAAATACTAAGATTGGGGCTGATAAGTATCAAATAATTGATGAAATTAATAAGAAAGTTCTTTTTTATCTTACAATTCATGAAGATGAAGAAATTAAACGATCCAATCAAAAAAGAACCTTTTTTGATTGGATGGGAATGAATGAAGCAATACTAAGTTGTCCTATATCAAATCTGGAGCTTTGGTTCTTCCGAGAATTAGTGCTATTTTTTAATGCATATAAAAAAAAACCGTGGATCATACCAATCAAATTACTTCTTTTCAGTTTTAATGGAAATGAAAATGGGAATAAAAAAATAACTCGAAAGAAAAAGGAAGATCTTTTTAGATCATCGAATCAAAAAAACTCTCTTGAATTATACAATAGAAGTAAAGAAGAAAAAGAACCCCCAGACCAAGGGAATCCTCGATCAGATGCACAAAACCAAGTAAGTCTTGGGTCAGTTCTCTCAAACCAAGAAAAAGATGTTGAAGCAAATTCTTCGGGATCAGACATCAAAAAACGTAGAACGAAAAAACAATACAAGAACAACACAGAAGCAGAACTTTATTTCTTCCTAAAAAAGTATTTGCATTTTCAGTTGAGATGGGATTCTTTTTTAAATCAAAGAATAATAAATAATATCAAGATCTATTGTCTCCTGCTTCGACTGATAAATCCAAGAGAAATTGCTATATCCTCTATTCAAGGGGGAGAAATGGGTCTGGATATTTTGATGATTCATAAGGATTTCACTCTTACAGAATTGGTGAAAGGGGGAATATTTATTATCGAACCGCTTCGTCTGTCTGTAAAAAACGATGGACAGTTTTTTATATATCAAATCGTAGGTATTTCATTGGTTCATAAGAATAAGCGCCAAATTACTAAAAGATACCGAGAAAAAAGCTATGTTCATAAAAAAAAAATTTATGAATCCATTGCAAGACATCAAAGAATGACTGGAAATAGAGACAAAAAGAATTATGATTTGCTTGTTCCTGAAAATATTTTATTCCCGAACCGTCGTAGAGAATTGAGAACTCTGATTTGTTTCAATTGGAAGAATCAAAATGGTATTCAGAAAAATTCCGTATTTTGTAATAACGTAGAAAAAGGGGGTCACGTTTTGGATAAAAGCAAAGATCTTGCTAGAGAGAAAAAGAAACTAATTAAATTAAAGTTCTTTCTTTGGCCCAATTATCGATTAGAAGATTTAGTTTGTATGAATCGCTATTGGTTTAATACCAATAATGGCAGTCGTTTCAGTATGATAAGGATACATATGTATCCACGATTGCAAATTTGTTACTAGTACGTTTTTCTTATCGATCGCGTACCATACCTGGTATATGAAAACAAAGAAATGGACACATGCCTTGTCTTACATTCCATTCTGATACAGGATACCGCTTTAAGGACATACGGATTGGTTAGATCTATAAATGAATTAACAGAATTTTTTTTTAGGTCTCGCTTTTTCTCTTTTGAAGAAATATACCATCCCTTTTTATCCCTAATCAAATTGAAAATGGGATTGATTGTTGATTGATTTTATCGGAAGTTCATAACGGCTTTAAGATGATTGTGTATATTCAATTCAAATGACTAACACTATTATTACTGATCAGTAAATTTCATATTAAAAGAAGGGGAAAAGAGGATTTCGTTTTATGGTAAAAAATTCATTCATCTCAGTTACTTTTCAAGAAAAAGAAAAAGAAAACAGCGGGTCTGTTGAATTTCAAGTATTAAGTTTCACTAATAAGATACAAAGACTTACTTCCCATTTGGAATTGCACAGAAAAGACTATTTATCTCAGAGGGGTTTACGGAAAGTTCTGGAAAAACGCCAACGGCTGCTTTCTTATTTGTCAAAGAAAAATAGAGTACGTTATAAAGAATTAATCAGTCAGTTGAATATCCGGGAGTCAAAAAATCGTTAATTTGAAAAAAGAATTTTGAATTATTTGATTTATTAGATTTTGAATCTTGATAACTTCTTTTTGTTTTCAACAATTCATGTAAGAATGAATCGAGGAAAAACCTATGAGTATACTAGCTACAGGAAAAGACCTTATGAGAGTAAATATGGGACCTCACCACCCATCAATGCATGGTGTTCTTCGTCTCATCGTTACTCTCGATGGCGAAGATGTTATTGACTGTGAACCGATATTGGGTTATTTACACAGAGGGATGGAAAAAATTGCGGAAAACCGAACAATTATACAATATCTGCCTTATGTAACACGTTGGGATTATTTAGCTACTATGTTCACAGAAGCAATAACTGTAAATGGACCAGAACAGTTGGGAAATATTCAAGTACCTAAAAGGGCCAGCTATATCAGAGTAATTATGTTGGAGTTGAGTCGTATAGCCTCTCATCTGTTATGGCTCGGCCCTTTTATGGCAGATATTGGTGCACAGACTCCCTTCTTCTATATTTTCAGAGAAAGAGAATTAGTATATGATCTATTCGAAGCTGCCACCGGTATGAGAATGATGCACAATTATTTTCGTATCGGAGGGATAGCGGCCGATTTACCCCATGGCTGGATAGAGAAATGTTTGGATTTCTGTGATTATTTTTTAACGGGGGTTGTTGAATATCAAAAACTTATTACACGAAACCCTGTCTTTTTAGAACGAGTTGAAGGAGTAGGCATTTTTGGTGGAGAAGAAGCAATAAATTGGGGTTTATCAGGACCAATGCTACGAGCGTCTGGAATAGAATGGGATCTTCGTAAAGTGGATCATTATGAGTGTTACGACGAATTTGATTGGGAAGTCCAGTGGCAAAAAGAAGGGGATTCATTAGCTCGTTATTTAGTCCGAATCGGTGAAATGACAGAATCCGTAAAAATTATTCAACAGGCTTTGGAAGGAATTCCGGGGGGGCCTTATGAGAATTTAGAAATCCGATGCTTTGCTAGAGAAAGCGATCCAGAATGGAATGATTTTGAAGATCGATTCATTAGTAAAAAACCTTCTCCTACTTTTGAATTACCGAAACAAGAACTTTATGTGAGAGTCGAAGCCCCAAAAGGAGAATTGGGAATTTTTCTGATAGGAGATCAAAGTAGTTTTCCTTGGCGATGGAAAATTCGCCCACCGGGTTTTATCAATTTGCAAATTCTTCCTCAGTTAGTTAAAAGAATGAAATTGGCGGATATTATGACGATACTAGGTAGTATAGATATCATTATGGGAGAAGTTGATCGTTGAAATGATAGTTGATACAACAGAAGTACAAGATATTAATTCTTTTTCCCGATTGGAATCCTTAAAAGAGCTCTATGGTACCATACGGGTGTTTGCCCCTATTTTGACTCTTGTATTAGGAATCACAATAGGTGTACTAGTAATTGTGTGGTTAGAAAGAGAAATATCTGCAGGAATACAACAACGTATTGGCCCTGAATACGCCAGCCCTTTCGGAATTCTTCAAGCTTTAGCAGATGGAACAAAACTACTTTTCAAAGAGAATCTTCTTCCAGCTAGAGGAAATACTCGTTTCTTCAGTATTGGACCATCTATAGCAGTCATATCGATTCTACTAAGTTATTCAGTAATTCCTTTTAGTTATCACCTTGTTTTAGCTGATCTCAATATTGGTATTTTTTTATGGATTGCCGTTTCAAGTATTGCTCCTATTGGACTTCTTATGTCAGGATATGGATCAAATAATAAATATTCGTTTTTAGGTGGTCTGCGAGCTGCTGCTCAATCGATTAGTTATGAAATACCATTAACTTTATGTGTTTTATCAATATCTCTACGTGCGATTCGCTAAAATATAAGCTTTTCTTTTCCTTCTAGAAAAAAAAAAAGAAATTTAATGGATATCCGCATTTTTTTTTATTCATTTATTTATTCTTTAGGTTAATAAAAAAATTAGATAGTTATATATGAGTGAAAGAAAACAACTTCTAAATTCGCAGTAAAAGCAGATTGAGTCTCATTTCCTATGTACAAGAGTTAAGTGAAAGTAAACAAAAGTGGAAGAAGCCCTTTACCCCAAGATTAGTTGATTGGTCATCCTAGCTTGAAGCGGGCTCAAAAGTCAACCGTATGGAGTTTTCACTATATGTTTGAATGTATTACAATACATATATTAACGAACGGGGGATTGAAAAAAAAATGGGTGGATAATAAGGAACACTAAAATACACACAAAGAATTAGTAATGGAGATTATGTAAATTAACGAAAAAGATACGTCTGCATAACATAAAAAGAATACTAGTTGGGGCTTTAAGTTGGTAGAAATGATCAGGCAGTACTCCCCACAATTCCGATTCAGAGTATGCTCCTATCCCCCAATTAAAGAAATTACTATCAGGAACGAAATAATCCTTTACTTTTTTGAGGCCCCCTTTTTTTCAGAAAGAAGAAGAGGAACAAAAAAAATAGAAAAAAATAAAATTACAATAAAAAATAAAAAGAAAAGCGATTTTTTCTTATTTCTTTCCTATCTTCATAGAAAGAAAAATATTTCTTTCCTATCTTCATAGAATATTTCTTTCCTATCTTCATAGAAAGAAAAATTGTGTCATGATTCATGAACTAATGTAATGTCTAATTTTTTTTCGTAATCAAAATAAAATGATGGCTCGAAATATCAATAGATATTTCTACAAAGAGTATTTTATTGAAGGATTTATTAAGTTATTACTCACCCCAAAAAAGTTGAAGGATGAGATCAATTCAGAAATGCTTTTTGATTTATTCTTATAGCAGACAGAATTCCATTGGTATAATTGGGGACCTTCCACGAGTCTATCTATGCTATAACCATATCAAGATAACGAATACTTGCCCGGTCCTTACATTTATTTGTGGCCCTGAGGAGCCGTATGAGGTGAAAATCTCATGTACGGTTTTGTAATAGCGATGGGAACAGTAATGTTATCACCGACTATGATTATCTAATAGTTCAAGTACAGTTGATATAGTCGGGGCGCAATCAAAATATGGTTTTTGGGGGTGGAATTTGTGGCGTCAACCTATAGGGTTTATCGTTTTTCTAATTTCTTCCCTAGCAGAATGCGAAAGATTACCTTTTGATTTACCAGAAGCAGAAGAAGAATTAGTAGCAGGCTATCAAACCGAATATTCGGGGATCAAATTTGGTTTATTTTACGTTGCTTCCTATCTAAATTTATTAGTTTCCTCATTATTTGTAACAGTTCTTTACTTGGGCGGTTGGAATCTTTCAATTCCGTACATATTTGTTCCTGAGTTATTTGAAATAAATAAAACGGATGGAATCTTTGGAACGACAATTGGTATCTTTATTACATTAACTAAAACTTATTTGTTCTTGTTCATTTCTATCACAACAAGATGGACTTTACCTAGACTAAGAATGGACCAATTATTAAATCTTGGCTGGAAATTTCTTTTACCTATTTCTCTCGGTAATCTATTATTAACAACCTCTTCCCAACTCCTTTCACTGTAAACAAAAAAAAGGATACTATATTCACGGCTTACCTCAAACAAGAGAAAGAAAAAATTTATTCATTGATATTCCCGATATGTTCCCTATGGTAACTGGGTTCATGAATTATGGTCAACAAACAGTACGAGCTGCAAGGTACATTGGTCAAAGTTTCATGATTACCTTATCCCAAGCAAATCGTTTCCCTGTAACTATTCAATATCCTTATGAAAAATTAATAACATCGGAGCGTTTCCGCGGTCGAATCCATTTTGAATTTGATAAATGTATTGCTTGTGAAGTATGTGTTCGTGTATGTCCTATAGATCTGCCTGTTGTTGATTGGAAATTGGAAACTGATATTCGAAAGAAACGATTGCTTAATTACAGTATTGATTTCGGAATTTGTATTTTTTGTGGTAACTGCGTTGAGTATTGTCCAACAAATTGTTTATCAATGACTGAAGAATATGAACTTGCTACTTACGACCGTCACGAATTGAATTACAATCAAATTGCTTTAGGTCGTTTACCAATGTCAGTAATTGACGATTTTACAATCCGAACAGTTTTGAATTCGTCTCAAAGAAAAAACGGGTAAATCTCTTTATTACTTTATTATTGGAAATTACTAGGGTTCCGTGTTGGTATAAAGGAATAAGGTCTTTCTCTTTGCTTGGTATAAATCCCAACTATAGATTGGATTATGAGAAGTACAAATTAATTTGTATTGAAAGTCTGTTAATATATCCACTTTTTCGAAATATAGACTTTCAATTTCCAACTGCCATTTCCAATAAAGAAAAGAACGAAGTGGATCCAATAACTGTACCCACATCAATTCACACCTATTAGATTTGAATTGAATTCAATCGGGAATGCCTCATAAAAAAAATTGCCTGGTCGGTTCAATAAGGTCATGAAAAAACATTTCGATTTATTTATCTCTTATTTTAATATAATGGATTTGGCTGGACCAATACATGATTTTCTTTTAGTTTTTCTAGGATCGGGTCTTATATTAGGAGGTCTGGGAGTGGTATTACTTACCAACCCGATTTATTCTGCCTTTTCATTGGGATTCGTTCTTATTTGTATATCCTTATTCTATATTCTATCAAATTCGCCTTTTGTAGCTGCTGCACAGCTCCTTATTTATGTAGGAGCTGTAAATGTTTTAATCATATTTGCTGTAATGTTCATGAATGGTTCAGACTATTCCAACGATTTTCATTTGAATCTTTGGACTATTGGGGATGGAGTTACTTCTCTGGTTTGTACAAGTATTTTTTTGTCCTTACTCACTACTATTCTAGATACGTCGTGGTACGGGATTATTTGGACTACACGATCCAACCAGATTATAGAGCAAGATTTGATAAGTAATAGTCAACAAATTGGAATTCATTTATCAACCGACTTTTTTCTTCCATTTGAACTCATTTCGATAATTCTTTTAGTTGCTTTGATAGGTGCAATTGCCGTAGCTCGTCAGTAAAAAATCTTTATAACTAGCAACAGCAATTCAAATTCAACTTTTCTGTATTATCACATCTATTTGCCTTCAATTCTATTTGAATACTGTTTCATGTATAAATCAAATAGAAGTTTTTTTATTCGATCTATTAGCAATATATTCTTTTGTTCTATACTTGTTAGATTATAAGCAATCTAATCACTTGACTTATTGTTCATATTGAAATGAATCGAAATTGGTACGGAGTTGGTCAATGATGCTCGAGCATGTACTTATTTTGAGTGCTTATTTATTTTCTATTGGTATCTATGGATTGATCACGAGCCGAAATATTGTCCGGGCCCTGATGTGTCTTGAACTTATACTAAATGCGGTTAATATAAATTTTGTAACATTCTCCGATTTTTTTGATAGTAGGCAATTAAAGGGAGATATTTTCTCAATTTTTGTTATAGCTATTGCAGCCGCTGAAGCAGCTATCGGATCAGCTATTGTTTCGTCAATTTATCGCAACAGAAAATCGATTCGTACCAATCAATCAACTTTGTTGAATAAATAAAATAGTATTTCAAAATCAGAATATTCATCAATTCGAATTAGCATCTATAATACGTCCTAACCTCGATCATATTGGCGAAAACGTAAAAAATCAAAGTATCTTTGCTCCCTCTTATCAGTTGATCCGGAAATGGATTGATTCCAAAATTCTGGTAAATCGTTGATTGATCTGGTGTTTCAATATATGATTCATTTCCAAAATTACTAGATCGAAAATTTATGAATTCAGAAATTGATAGATTCAATGTCACATTCAGTAAAGATTTATGATACATGTATAGGGTGTACTCAATGTGTCCGAGCATGTCCCACGGATGTATTAGAAATGATACCTTGGGACGGATGTAAAGCTAAACAAATTGCTTCTGCTCCAAGAACGGAGGATTGTGTTGGTTGTAAGAGATGTGAATCCGCCTGTCCAACGGATTTCTTGAGTGTTCGAGTTTATTTATGGCATGAAACAACTCGAAGCATGGGTCTAGCTTATTGATATTGATACGTTCCCCAAAACCCCACTTGAATCTATTTTGAATACATTTTTTTTACTTACTGATTACCGACAAAAACCCGTACTCGAAAAATAAAAAAAAAAAAAATTAAGAGTATATATTCTATTTTTCGAGCACGGTTTTGTCTGGTTCGAGTGTATCTTGCCTTTACCACGAACTTTTTTCCTTGGTTAACAATAATTGTAGTTTTTCCGATAGCCACGGGTTTTTTCATTTTCTTTCTCCCTCATAGAGGAAATAAGGTGACTAGGGGTTATACTATATATATATGCGTGCTAGAACTCCTTCTAACGACCTATGCCTTCTGTTATCATTTCGAATTGGACGATCCATTAATACAACTCGCAGAGGATTATAAATGGATCGATTTTTTTGGTTTTTACTGGAGATTGGGAATAGATGGACTTTCCCTAGGACCCATTTTATTGACGGGATTTATCACCACTTTAGCTACGTTAGCGGCTTGGCCAGTTACTCGGAATTCCCGATTATTCTATTTCCTGATGTTAGCAATGTATAGCGGTCAAATAGGATCATTTGCTTCGCGTGACCTTTTACTTTTTTTCATCATGTGGGAATTAGAATTAATTCCTGTTTATCTACTTCTATCAGCATGGGGTGGAAAGAAACGTCTTTATTCAGCTACAAAGTTTATTTTGTACACTGCAGGAGGTTCCGTTTTTCTATTAATAGGAGTTTTGGGTATCGGTTTATATGGTTCCAATGAACCAACATTAAATTTTGAAATATTAGCTAATCGATCGTATCCCGTGGCACTGGAAATACTATTCTATATTGGATTTCTTATTGCTTTTGCTGTCAAATCACCGATTATACCCTTACATACATGGTTACCAGACACCCATGGGGAGGCCCATTACAGTACTTGTATGCTTCTGGCCGGAATCTTATTAAAAATGGGAGCATATGGCTTGGTTCGGATCAATATGGAACTATTACCGCACGCTCATTCTCTATTTTCTCCCTGGTTAATCATAGTAGGTACAATGCAAATAATTTATGCAGCTTTAACATCTCCTGGCCAACGCAATTTAAAAAAAAGAATCGCCTATTCCTCTGTATCTCATATGGGTTTCATAATTATAGGAATTGGCTCGATAACTGATACAGGACTCAGCGGAGCCATTTTACAAATAATTTCTCATGGGTTTATTAGCGCTGCACTTTTTTTCTTAGCGGGAACGAGTTATGATAGAATACGTCATGGTTATCTCGACGAAATGGGCGGACTGGCTATACCAATTCCAAAGATATTCACGCTATTTAGTATCTTATCAATGGCTTCCCTTGCATTACCGGGCATGAGTGGTTTTGTTGCGGAATTGATAGTCTTTTTTGGAATAATTACTAGCCAAAAATATTTTTTAATAGCAAAAATACTGATTACCTTTGTAATGGCAATTGGAATGATATTAACTCCTATTTATTCATTATCTATGTTACGGCAAATGTTTTATGGGTACAAGCTATTTAATGGCGTAAACTCTTATTTTTTTGATTCTGGACCGCGGGAATTATTTGTTTTGATCTCTATTCTTCTACCGGTACTTGGTATTGGTATTTATCCGGATTTCGTTCTGTCACTATCAGTGGACAAGGTCGAAGCTATTCTATCTAATTTTTTTATAGAGAATTTTCATGAATAAAAAAAGAAAAAAGAAATTTGAATTGTAACCAAACCCCTTTGGCGTTTGTGAGAACCTTTTGAATCAAGTAGTGGAGTGATTCAAAAGGTTCTCGGCGGTTTCCACTCAGTTTCGTTTATATATATGCGCTGTCCTATGTTTGTCTTCATCAGGCCCTTTCTTTTCTTCAATTTGCAATTCAATTAGATGTGAATTGTTAATTAAATGAACCATAACTATGTAACCCTATTCCTAATAGATTGACCCCGAAATAACATATCCAAATTATAACAAAGCCCATAGAAGCCACAATTGCGGAATTAAAACCTTCCGATTTTTTATTTGTTCGAGTATGGAAATAAATCCCGAATATAGTCCAAGTAATAAATGCCCAAGTTTCCTTTGGATCCCAATTCCAATATGATCCCCATGCCTCATTAGCCCATACTGCGCCTGAAAGAATACCTATGGTTAAAAAGATAAATCCTAGACTAATAATATGATAACTCCAATGATCCAATTGTTGAATCAATCGATACCTGTAATAATTTCTAGCAGAAAAAAAATAAGTATTTAGTAAAACATTGGTTTTTGCATTCATGTATTGTATTTCACCGAAGGAAAATGACTCAGTTACAGTTCCATTTAATAATTTATTGCTTTCACCAAAAATCCTTATCACTTTTCGAAATGTAATGACTAGAAGAGCTGTGGATAATAATGATCCGCATAAAAGAGCTGCATAGCCGAATACCATCATACTTACGTGCATCATTAACCACTGAACTTGTAGAGCGGGCACTAATATTCCGGATTGATGCATTTTGGTTAACAAACACGAAGTTGCAAAGCCTTGGGTAAAAATAGCACTTGGCGCGGTTATTGCGCTTAAATGATTTTTATGTTTTAAAATCCTATGAATAATGGAGAAACTCCATGACAGAAAGATTAATGATTCATATAAATCACTTAATGGGAAATGCCCCGAATAAATCCAACGAATTACTAATAATCCTGTTAGACAGAAAAGGGTAGCTATCATCCCCTTTTCTGATGAATCATGGAGTCCTACGATTTCATCGACTAATAAGGTTATTAAATGAATTGTAATTCCAATTGAAATGACCGAAAATGATATATGAGTTAATATATGTTCTAAAGTTGAAAATATCATAAATAAAAAATGAAATTAAAAGTAAAAAGTGAAGGTCTCTCGAGTATACGGAATGGAAATCGGAAATTCAATTCATTATAGGGCTTTTATATATCTTTTAGAAGATATTATGCCGCCACTCGGATTCGAACCGAGATGCTCTAGCACTGCTTCCTAAGAGCAGCGTGTCTACCGATTTCACCATAGCGGCTTGCTAGAAATAATAATAACTTATTTTTATTTAATCGTCGAGATTGAAAGTGAAAGAGAAAGTTTCAATGAAATACTTTTTATTTTTAGGAAGCATTCAATTGATGAATAAAAACTTGTTTCAATAGAGATTGAAACAGTCTCTTTTTTATCGTTTTATTTAGTTATTTAAGGTTTCAGTTTTATTTAACTTAACAATAACATATTCTTTTTCTTTTTTATGGATCACGATCACAATTTAAGCATAATATCCAATAATTCAAAAAAAATTATTTAATTTGCATAACTTTTGTCTTGTGATAATCGTTAGGTTTTTTTCAGTATGAATTTGTCTTAGGGTTTATCAAACCAATTGGGTATTGAGCTAGACATATTATATAAAAGAATTTCGATTTCTATTGTGCTACTTCAAAAATTTCTTTCTAAATCCGAATTCTAAAAATCTATATTTTTAGATTGATCCTCTCTTTCAAACATAGGATTTTTTTATTACTTATAAATTGCATACTATTCGTATAGAAATTAGAAATACGCCGAAATGGCGAAAGACGCTTTTCTCATTCTCACTTGGAGTGATGATTCAGAAAGTTAAAAAAAAGTATAATTAATAATTAGTTTCAACAACTCATTGCTTTTGTCTAAAGATTTCAATTTATGCTATTCTATAGCATAAATTGAAATAGAAAAGGAGAAATAGAAAAAAAAAAAAAAGAAAAGACAAAACAAAACCTTTATTATTGTCTTATTTATAAGTGGGTGGGTGATGGGGAAATTAAGAATCCCCATCCCGGGAATGAAAAGCATATTCAAATACAAATAAAGGCAAAACTCTCAATTTTTTTATTTTTTTGTTTTTCAAATAAAAAAAAGTACCAATTCAGTAGCCAAATCCATTGGTTCAAAACAGTAGGGATTATTTATTACTTACTTTTTCTATTTTTTTTTACTTCTATTTTTCTATTCTATATTAAAAAATTGAATCTAAATTCGAAACTAAATTGGCTCGTTTTTGGAGTCAGGTGGATGCGGATTCAAATTATTCCAACGTTTTATTAATTATTTGTCGTACAAAAAACTTTTTGAATTCCCGGTCGAAAGGGATTTCGCTAACGAAAAAGCTTTCAGCGCTGCCCAATATCCCCCTTTTTTCCAACTATTTTTACGAATACGTTTTTTTAATATAGAACTACGTTTTTTTGGAACTGCCATTCAAAAAATAAAAAGTTATTCATTGCAAAAATTGGATGTGAAAGACATCTATTGTTTAAAACAAATCCTTTTTTTTTTGTCCAATTTTTTAGTCTTGATATATGTCCATAAATTTTTGTAATAGGGAATAATAATGGAAATTGGAATTTGCTGCTACGTTTTCCTAAAAATCTTACTTAGTATAAACTTACTATAAAATAATTCGTTATTTTTCACTTTGAAAATTTTTGAAGTAGTTGAGAAAGGTTCAAACTAACTACGAATAGAAAATTCCATTTTAGTTTCAGTTGCTTTTTTAATACTTTAGTAATCTCCTTTAAAAGAGATAAGAACCGGTGAATCAGAAACAATTAATTAAGAGTAAAAAAAAATTATTATTTTTATGGAACATACATATCAATATTCTTGGATCATCCCTTTCGTTCCGCTTCCAGTTCCTATGTTAATAGGAGTGGGACTTCTACTTTTTCCAACGGCAACAAAAAATCTTCGCCGTATTTGGGCTTTTCCTAGTATTTTTTTGTTAAGTATAGTTATGATTTTTTCGGTCGATCTATCGATTCAGCAAATAAACAGGAGTTCTATCTATCAATACATATGGTCTTGGACCATCAATAATGATTTTTCTTTCGAGTTCGGACACTTTATTGATCCGCTTACTTCTATTATGTCAATATTAATCACCACAGTTGGAATTCTGGTTCTTTTTTATAGCGACAATTATATGTCTCATGATCAAGGATATTTGAGATTTTTTGCTTATATGAGTTTTTTCAATACTTCAATGTTGGGATTAGTTACAAGTTCGAATTTGATACAAATTTATATTTTTTGGGAATTGGTTGGGATGTGTTCTTATCTATTAATAGGGTTTTGGTTCACACGACCTAGTGCGGCAAGTGCTTGCCAAAAAGCCTTTGTAACTAATCGTGTAGGGGATTTTGGTTTATTATTAGGAATCTTAGGTCTTTATTGGACAACGGGTAGTTTCGAATTTCGGGATTTGTTCGAAATATTCAATAACTTGATTTATAATAAGGAGGTTAACTTTTTATTTGTTACTTTGTGTGCCTTCCTATTATTTGGCGGCGCAGTTGCTAAATCCGCACAATTTCCCCTTCATGTATGGTTACCTGATGCCATGGAAGGGCCTACTCCTATTTCGGCTCTTATCCACGCCGCTACTATGGTAGCAGCGGGAGTTTTTCTTGTAGCTCGTCTTCTTCCACTTTTCATAGCGATACCGTACATAATGAATCTGATATCTTTTATAGGTATAATAACAGTATTATTAGGAGCCACTTTAGCTCTTGCTCAAAAAGATATTAAGAAAAGTTTAGCCTATTCTACAATGTCTCAATTGGGTTATATGATGTTAGCTCTAGGTATGGGGTCTTATCGAGCCGCTTTATTTCATTTGATTACTCATGCTTATTCGAAAGCCTTGTTGTTTTTAGGATCCGGATCAATTATTCATTCAATGGAAGCTCTTGTTGGATACGCTCCAGATAAAAGCCAGAATATGGCTCTTATGGGCGGGTTAAGAAAGCACGTGCCAATTACAAAAACTGCTTTTTTATTAGGTACACTTTCTCTTTGTGGTATTCCACCTCTTGCTTGTTTTTGGTCCAAAGATGAAATTCTTAATGATAGTTGGTTATATTCACCGATTTTCGCAATAATTGCTTCTTTCACAGCCGGATTAACTGCATTTTATATGTTTCGGATTTATTTACTTACTTTTGAAGGACATTTAAACGTGCGTTTTCAAAATTACAGTGGCAAAAAAGGAAATTCCTTCTATTCAATATCTCTATGGGGTAAAGAAGAGCCAAAATCGATTAAAAAAGGTTTTCCTTTAGTTGCTTTATTAAAAATAAATAATAATGAAATGGAAAGGACTTCTTTTTTTTCGAAGAAAACATACCGAACGGATACTCATGTAACAAAAATGCCTTTTCTTACTATTTTTCCTTTTGGTCCTACAAAGACTTTTTTTTATCCCCATGAATCGGACAATACTATGCTATTCTCTATGCTTATATTAGTCTTATTTCCTTTGTTTG